AATCTGATATTATTGTGCCAGTATAGACTGAAATTCCGTTATGGTCCAACTCTGAACGATAATAGATACCGGGGCTTTGCAATATTTGATTGATTACAATTCTGTATATTCCATTTACTATAGAAGTTCCCAGGGAATTCATTAGAGGAATGTTTCCAATAAAAAGAATTTGTTCTTGGATATCCCTACTGTTTTTCCAAATTAATCCCGCGGATATATATAATTCAGAGGAATATGTAAGTGATTCATATACAGCATCTTTTTCTTTTATCGAGGGTTCTACCAATTCATATGTTTCCACAAATAACTGAAATTCAATTTCTTGATCCGTATCTTCAATTTTTGGAAACTTAAAAAGTTCTTCTGTTAAGCCCCGATCAATGAATCTACAAAACCCTTCAAATTGTATTTGATTCAATCCGGGTAGTGTAGACATTCCTTCATTCCCAACCCCAAGCATTTTCAATTTCCCCATTTATTTTTTAGAAAATATCCCGTGATTTGCTGTCATTCTTCATTGAATCACATGAATCGATTTAGCAATAATGGAATTTCTGGTCTTTTTACTTTACTGAATCACATGAAATTTTAACTAACTACGTCTATGAAATACCTATTTATGAAAACAGGAGATTTTATACTCAAATTGGAATTTGCAACAAAACAAACAAATAGAATATAACTTGTAATATAAATCGAAACAAATTGATAAATTTCACCTAGACTTGGGGTATTTTATAGTAGTAGTATAGTATGTTATTACATAACTCTAATTCGATTGATACCCCAAAAAATGAATTCAGGATTTGTTCGGCTCCATGAGATAAAGATATCAAAAAAAAAATAATCAGAAAAAATATACAATTTTTTTTTTTTTTTTTTTTTTTTCGAATTTGAGAATACGATTGCAGTGCATAAAAAGACTTGGATTTATTAAACATGCATAGATCTAACTTCAGGTATAAATATCTCTATATGTCTCTTACTTTATTGCAGTCCTATTTGTTCGGGATAGCACATGTTATGTTGTGTTCATTTATTTTTTCTACTCATTCATTAATCTATTTAATGAAAAATTGGCAAAAAAAATGAAAGCACGAGAATTTATCGAAAATTCCCTATAATATAGGTATGTGTAACAACGAAAATGCATGTTCTGGGGTTGACATATATTAACAGTTGCTGTTATAATTGAAATAGAGAAGGATTAAAAAACAAAAAAAAAAAAATATTGATTGGTTATGTATCAATTTCTATTTTTTTCTCATTAATAAAGAGAAAGATTAAGATTCAAGAATTTTTCAGGAATTTGTAGTTAATGGTTGCTGTTTGTGCTGAAATTTTGACTTTTCTTTTGTGACTGAAAGGTATAGGGATACATTTGTTTTCAATAGAAAAAGGGGATTAAAGAAAACGGAATTTAAGATACAAAGACATCAAAAAAAAAAGAATTTTAGAAACCCATTTTTGTTTTTTTTTTTGAGAGGAGGAGGGGTATTCAGATCTATTTTTTTGTATTATTTTGGCGATATGGCCGAGTGGTAAGGCGGGGGACTGCAAATCCTTTTTCCCCAGTTCAAATCCGGGTGTCGCCTGATCGATAAGAGAATTCAAATAGTTTATTTCGTTTTGTTGATATAGAAAACTTTTTCTTTTTTTCCAGCGCAAGCTAGTGTAGGAATAAGGGACTAGTTTGATGCTAAATTCTAAGCATCGGGAAGTTTGTTCTCTAAAATGTTGTAAATATTTTCGTCTCAGATTCAACGAAAAATTCATTAGAGAGATGAAAAGGAATAGATCAATCTTGAAATGATAGTCCTTTTATTTCACTACTATTGTAGTGTCTATCTACTTTTTGGGTCTTTAATTAGATTGGATAGGGATAGGTCGGATGGGGAATATAATTCCATTTTAAGTTAGGGAAGGTGTTGAAGAAAAACCTTGTATACAAACTTATGGTAAAGTATATGAACGCTTCTTCATTTATTCCATATTAGTTAGATTAATGAAATTGAATATCTAATTCGATTTCTTTTTTTATTATTATTATAATTCTATTAATAAAAAAATCCAATTCAAAAAGAATCCATTTTTTTTCTAATCTCTAGTAATTTTTTTTTCTAATCTCTAGTAAAAGAATTTTAGAGGATGTTTTCCAATTGTTTTATAGAACGAATCGGGAGACAATCAAATGGAAATAAGAGATGCAAATAAGAGTCTGAGTATGCAAAGAAATCTATATTGATTCTATTCTATATTTTTTCTTTTTGACTTAATGAAATGGGGGTAAAATAAAACATAGGTCTTTTTATTCGTACCTAATTAGTACGATGCATTTCCTTACTACTCTCAAGGATATTTTTTATTTATGCTTAATTTAATATTTTTCAATTCTACTAGAAATCAGGTAAGAACTTGTTAGATGTTCTAATTGGATGTTTCGTCAATGGTGTTATGACGGAATCTTTTTTTGACTCTGTACCAGCGATTCCACTATTATTATAAGATATTATAAAATTTTTAGTGAAAAATAAAAACGAAAATAATACAAGAAAAATTAGTAAACAATAATAAAAAAAATTTCTTCATATTGATAGAGATAGGAGACAAAATTTACATGGATATAGTAAGTCTTGCTTGGGCTGGTTTAATGGTAGTTTTTACATTTTCCCTTTCCCTTGTAGTATGGGGAAGAAGTGGACTCTAAGAGGACTACTAATTGAGTTAAGGGATCAAAATGTCTCAATTATTTTATAGCTAAGTTCTTCCATTTTTTAACTATTGAATTTTGTTATTTTATTAATATAACTAAATACTAATTAATGAAATGCAATTCGATACTTCATTTTGAAACTCTATTGTATTCCAGTGGTGTAATATAATATTGAAAAAAAAAAAAGATTATTTTTTTTTTATTAGTATTATTTATCGGGATTATGAAAAGAATGTGAAATCTAAAAATTCAAATAATTAAGAATAAAAATGTATTTTTGATTATTTCAGATTGATTGGAACCAATACAAATATAATAGATTAGATCAAACAAAGAAAAAGTGTGGACACTATGGAATTGACATTCCATAGATATCTATAGATATACCCATATGAAAAGAAATATTTAAATAGGTCCATCCATATTAAACTTCTTTTTTTTTAAGTAAAACATTCCATTTTTACCATACCTTAATAGTTTATAGTAGAAAGAAATAGATTTGATTTCTTTCTACTATAAACTATGGATTTCATAGAATTCTGCTGATTGTAGTCTGATCATTTTATTTAAAAGAAAGACCCGAAATGGAAACCCTTTTTTCTTTATTCAATCATTGTCATCGCATTGATAAGAAATCAGAAGTCATGTTTAATTAAAATTAGTCACTTTGACTTACCGTTTTTACGTAAATTATAAGTAAAAAGGAAGTAGGAACTAGAATGAAGAGTGCAGTAGCTATAAATGCGAGAATATTGACTTCCATAATCTCTATGTTTTCTTTCTCTTTTATTTCTAATAAATACTTCGGGATTTAATCCCATAGAAATGAAAAATCTTTCGTCAGTAAATTCAGTGGTATAAATTTTATCTCGATGATATAAAATCGGATCAATATCACGAATAACAATATCTGAGCTATCAAATCAATTCATCGTCGAGAATTAAATAGTATAACATAGGAAGATCTTTTATCCATACCAAATCAAAAAAAAAATTACTTTCTGATGCAATGAAAAATCCCTTTTTCTTTCTTCGTCCGAACCTTTACCTTAAACTAAAAAAGAAAAAAGGAATCCCTGTTAGAAATGAGATTTTTTTCTTTTTTATTCCCTTTCACATACGAAATCAATTGATATTTTTTGGATTTGTATCCGTCGGGACTGACGGGACTCGAACCCGCAGCTTCCGCCTTGACAGGGCGGTGCTCTGACCAATTGAACTACAATCCCAAGGAAAAAGTTGTATAGCATACATACTCTTACTATTTCATTCAAACCCTTTGTTTTTCTATTTTAGATTCGAACCCCTGTACTGTAACTGAAAAAGGCAGACTTATATATTGATATTTTTATGGGTCTGCACTTTAGCGAAATCGACACGGATTATTCGCAATCCGTTCCTTATTGCTAACTTGATTGAAAAATCAATGAATCAAGGAAACAAAAAAGACTCTTTTTTTACTTTAATCCTTTCCAAAGACTTTATATTTTAAAATCCCGATAGGAATTTTTCAAAATCCGAATTTGTGGAAAAAATATGTAATATGGAAAAAAGAAATAGCACTCGAGATTTTATTCTTCTGTATGGGAGCCCATTGGTGATTTTCAGAGAACACCAAATGGGTTATATCATTTCATGGTGGATCAGCAAATTTTTGGGCCGAGCTGGATTTGAACCAGCGTAGACATATTGCCAACGAATTTACAGTCCGTCCCCATTAACCGCTCGGGCATCGACCCAGGAAGAATCCATTTTAGTCTTTATTGATAATCCCCGATCAATTTCCTTTTGTAGTACCCTACCCCCAGGGGAAGTCGAATCCCCGTTGCCTCCTTGAAAGAGAGATGTCCTAAACCACTAGACGATGGGGGCATACTTGCCCGACCTCCATTCTACTATGTTCATACATAGTATGAACAGTTTTTTGAAATTGTCAATATAATGGAATGATATGATTCGATCAGAAGGATCTTTCAGAATTGCTTAAAATATCATTTAGATTTCAAAATTGTTCATTCCAATCACCAATTTATAAAACTATAAAAAATAATGCGAAAGAAAACAAAAGAAAGAGAGAATCCTTTCAGGGAATGATTGATTTTCTGGAAGAGGCGCGGCACCTCATTTCTTTCACTTTCATTCAGTGTTAAGAAGATTGAATTTGTGGGTACATGTATCAATGAAAGAAATTTTGTGTTATGATGAAGATGATTTCAATTCGAATCGGTTTTGAAAAAATCCATTCCATTGAGATTTATCAAATCCAATATCAAAAAATCATTTTTTTAACTATACTCACTAGGTAAATCCAATTTATTGTTCGTTAAAAAGTTGCTATGTAAAAAAAATAGATCTATTCTATATATAGAATTTGAGTATATGCAGTAACAAATAGATGTACTAAACTCATATCCATATTGGATGGTTCCTTATTCGGGAATTGACTCAAATGGAGCCCCTTTAACTCAGTGGTAGAGTAACGCCATGGTAAGGCGTAAGTCATTGGTTCAAATCCGATAAGGGGCTTTTTTGTCAAAAAATGACAACAGTAGTATTCCGATTTGAAGGAAGAGTAGAGATATTCTTGATATTTGTAAGAAGTTTCTCTTTGTAAAAAAAAAACGAAGGAATAGTTGAATTTCATTCAAAAATCGAGTTTTTATTCTATTAAATTATTGTTATCATTCGAATGAATTCGAATAGAGTAAACTCATTCTAGTTAGAAAGTGAAAGAGTATTCTTTTCTATATATCTATATCGATTTTTTTAGACTGTGATATTTCCTTTAATTGTAAGATATTCCTATCCTATTTTCTATTATTCCAATCAAAAAAAGGGAAAGATTCTAAAAAAAAGTAAGTGGACCTAACCTATTGAATCATAACTATATCCACTAGTCTGATATTCAAATTGGATAGAAATGAAATTCGAACAGTGGATCTTTTTTGTTTTTAATATCTCTTTAGTTCGGACTCCGCAAGAATCTGTCAATATTTCGGATTAAATCTTATTGTTCCTAGGAATAATTTGATACTCCTCTTCTCCACGCAGAAGGGTTTATTCTATTCTAAGTTCCAACATATAAGTCATTTTACTTTAAAAATCTCTTTTTTCCGAATACAAGAAAAGATCAAATTACATTTCTATTATTTCTTTAAGATATGAGATATCTATAAAAAAAAAATAGAAAAATCCATCAAATCATGACTTCGAGTATCAAATATTTAATTTTCATATCTATGCATACTAGATTTTTAAAGCAATTAATGGACGAAACTTTCACTTAGAATCTATTATTTTTAATAAAACTCCATACAATATTAAAAAATCTGATAGATAGAAAAAATAGATAGATAAAAAAATATTCGAATTTCTTACCTCGATCTGCAAAAAAGGTATACTTTGTAATTTTTTTAATCTGAACGAAAGAAAAATACAACTAAAGAGGACAATAAAAGAAATTAAAGTAAAATAGAAAGTAAAAATAGGATTCTAGAGTAGTTTCCTAGACAAACAAATTAGAAGAATATATAAAACTTTTTTTTTATTTCACGAACAAGATTCAAGAATAATATTATTTAATATTATTTGATAAAAGGAGAGTAGTCTGTCTGGGGATCTGCTGGTAACAAAAGTGATAAAAGCGATCATTTCATTTGTTTCTGGAATAGTTCTTTAAAAAAATTATTTATCGGATTTACGAGTCATAAGACAATTCCCGCGTCATGACTTCATGACTTAGGGAATTTTTTAGAATAGAAAGGAATAACCCAATTAAGTTAATGGATTTTACCTAGATTAAATATCAATCGACAAAAAAAGTATTTTTCTATTCGAAACCCAGTAGAAAAGAAGGGACAGTCTTCGAGAAATCATATATAAAATGAAAAAATCCTCGAAGGTTCCATCCCTGAAAATGCTAGGGGGTGTTCGGAAATGGTTGAAGTAGTTGAATAGGAGGATCACTATGACTATAGCTCTTGGTAAATTTACCAAAGATGAAAATGATTTATTTGATATTATGGATGACTGGTTACGGAGGGACCGTTTTGTTTTTGTGGGTTGGTCCGGTCTATTGCTCTTTCCTTGCGCCTATTTTGCCGTGGGGGGTTGGTTCACAGGTACCACCTTTGTAACTTCATGGTATACTCATGGATTGGCAAGTTCCTATTTGGAAGGTTGTAACTTCTTAACTGCGGCAGTCTCTACTCCTGCTAATAGTTTAGCACACTCTTTGTTGTTACTATGGGGTCCTGAAGCACAGGGAGATTTTACCCGTTGGTGTCAATTGGGTGGTCTGTGGACTTTTGTTGCTCTCCATGGTGCTTTCGGATTAATAGGTTTTATGTTACGTCAATTTGAACTTGCTCGATCTGTTCAATTGCGCCCTTATAATGCAATCGCATTCTCCGGTCCAATTGCTGTTTTTGTTTCTGTATTCCTGATTTATCCACTAGGTCAGTCTGGTTGGTTCTTTGCGCCTAGTTTTGGTGTAGCAGCTATATTTCGATTCATTCTATTTTTCCAAGGGTTTCATAATTGGACATTAAACCCATTTCATATGATGGGAGTTGCTGGTGTATTGGGCGCTGCCCTACTATGCGCTATTCATGGTGCTACTGTAGAAAATACATTATTTGAAGATGGTGATGGCGCAAATACATTCCGTGCTTTTAACCCAACTCAAGCGGAAGAAACTTATTCAATGGTCACCGCTAACCGCTTTTGGTCCCAAATCTTTGGGGTTGCTTTTTCCAATAAACGTTGGTTACATTTCTTTATGTTAT